GGAAAAATATGGGTACGTATATTTCCAGACAAACCAGTTACAGTAAGACCAACCGAAACGCGTATGGGTTCGGGGAAAGGATCTCCCGAATATTGGGTAGCTGTTGTTAAACCCGGCAGAATACTTTATGAAATGAGCGGAGTGGCAGAAAATATAGCCAGAAGGGCTATTTCAATAGCGGCATCAAAAATGCCTATACGAACTCAATTCATTCTTTCGGTATAGGATAGAAATGTAGAACAAAAGGAAATAATTTTTTTGATAAAAAAAAACAATTGTAGGTTTCTTGTTTTGAACAAACAATATTTCTTTTTTTTTCACCCTTTACATTGAAAAGACAAAATCAATAAAAAAAGATATGATTCAACCTCAAACCTATTTGAATGTAGCCGATAACAGCGGGGCTCGAGAATTGATGTGTATTCGAATCATAGGAGCTAGTAATCGACGATATGCTCATATTGGTGACGTTATTGTTGCTGTAATCAAAGAAGCAGTGCCAAATACACCTCTAGAAAGATCAGAAGTGATCCGAGCTGTAATTGTACGTACTTGTAAAGAACTCAAACGAGACAACGGTATGATAATACGATATGATGACAACGCTGCAGTTGTTATTGATCAAGAAGGAAATCCAAAGGGAACCCGAATTTTTGGCGCGATCCCCCGGGAATTAAGACAGTTAAATTTTACTAAAATAGTTTCATTAGCACCCGAAGTATTATAAGGGAATACCATGATATAGTTTATAATATTTGAATGAAATGGATTACTTTAATTAGTAGATTGTTTGTATATCACGTATATACCTTTTAAAATTCATAAATATTTATGAATTTAGAAAAAAAAAAGAAATAGAGCATGTTGATTATATCAAAATTCGGGGGCAACAATAATCTTAGTTTATCATGAGTAAAGACACTATTGCTGACATAATAACCTCTATACGCAATGCTGACATGAATGAAAAAAGAACAGTTCGAATACCATCTACTAATATCACTGAAAATATTGTTAAAATCCTTTTACGAGAAGGTTTTATTGAAAACGTGAGAAAACATCAGGAAAGCAATAATTTTTTTTTAGTTTTAACCCTACGACATAGAAGAAATAGGAAAGGACCATATAGAACTGTTTTAAATTTAAAACGGATCAGTCGGCCCGGCCTACGAATCTATTCTAACTATCAACGAATTCCGAGAATTTTAGGCGGAATGGGGATTGTAATTCTTTCTACTTCTCGAGGGATAATGACAGACCGAGAGGCTCGAATAGAAGGAATCGGCGGGGAAATTTTGTGTTATATATGGTAATCTTTCTGATAGCCAAACCATATGCGAAATTTTCATATTTGTGAAAAAAAAAAGAGTAAAAGGTAGGTTTATAATATTATGCCTCTTTAATTAGTTGATGTTTCAAAGCCGTTTTACCTGGAATGCAAGAGAAAGAACAAAAACAGATTTGCGAAGGTTTAATTACTGAGCTACGTCCCAATGGTATGTATGTTTCGAGTTCGTTTAGATAACAAAAATCAATCCGATTCTAGGTTTTGCTTCGGGAAAGGTTCAACGTAATTTTATACATATACTCCCTATAAATTAACAAAATTATGGTAAGTTCTTATGATTCAACTAAAGGGAATATAATTTGAATATTATATTCAGTATATTCACAAAGTAAAGACTCAAATAATTGGGTGATTTTTTGATTTCAACATTCTTTCGTAGGGATACAATTCGAAGTTAAAAATTTTAAGAAATTTATTTTCTTCCAATTAAATTAATATTTTCTTCCAATTAAATTAAGTAGATTCAGAATTAAGAAAAGGAGTGACAAATATGAAAATAAGGGCCTCCGTTCGTAAAATTTGTGAAAAATGTCGATTGATCCGTAGGCGGGGACGAATTATAGTAATTTGTTCCAACCCGAGACATAAACAAAGACAAGGATAATTGTTTTAAATCAAAAAGGACTCCCGAAATCTAAAGGACCTGATATACAGATGTACAAAAAAATCAGTAAAAAAACCAGGATCCGTTTTGACATGAAATGGATATATCCATATATCTCTGACTTATATTTATGAGATGATAAAATATGGCAAAACCTATACCAAAAATTGGTTCACGTAGAAATAGACGTATTGGTTCACGTAAGAATGCGCGTAGAATCCCAAAGGGAGTTATTCATGTTCAAGCAAGTTTCAACAATACCATTGTGACTGTTACAGATGTACGAGGGCGAGTAATTTCTTGGTCCTCCGCCGGTAGTTGTGGATTCAAGGGTACAAGAAGAGGAACACCATTTGCCGCTCAAACCGCAGCGGGAAATGCTATTCGGACAGTGGTGGATCAAGGTATGCAACGAGCAGAAGTTATGATAAAGGGCCCCGGTCTCGGGAGAGATGCGGCATTAAGAGCTATTCGTAGAAGTGGTATACTATTAAGTTTCATACGGGATGTAACCCCTATGCCACATAATGGCTGTAGGCCCCCCAAAA